TCTGTAGGATTTGAACCTACGACATCGGGTTTTGGAGACCCACGTTCTACCGAACTGAACTAAGAGCGCTTTCTTACCACAATAAAAAATAAAAAACGAATGTCAGGAAATAGATTCTTTTTGTAGCTCCAACACATCTTGCATGCGCCTACATATGCTATCCTATATAGCAGGATATAAATAGCAGGATATAATGAAAGATCGTCTATATCCAATTTTGAATCGATCTCAATTGATCTCTCGTTACTGTTCCGAGGATAAGAAATAAGTAGGGATGACAGGATTTGAACCTGTGACATTTTGTACCCAAAACAAACACGCTACCAAGCTGCGCTACACCCCTTTCGATTGATTTACAGTGTCATTGTAGAGAATCCCCATTTTGTTTTCCATATCTTTATCTTTATTTCCAGAGAAAAATGATATTTCGATTTATTATTTGTCTTTGGTCTCATATCGGATAACATATAATAATAAACCGACACACGTATGAAATATATATGAAACCGCCTTCAAATTGCTGAATGTTCAGGCGGAAGAGACCTTCTTTTTTTTTTTCTTTTAAGATTTTAGAAAAGAAGAGGAAAATCTTAGCTACTAAATCCTTGTACATTTCCATTGGAATTAGGGAGTCCATGTACAAATACAGGTGGTTCCTAGTTACATATACATTTGATCATATAGCTATTTTGTTTATGTATTACAATAAAGCAGGAGATTTTAAAATGCGAGATCTAAAAACATATCTCTCCACGGCACCGGTACTAAGTACTTTATGGTTTGGGTCTTTAGCAGGTCTATTGATAGAGATTAATCGTTTTTTCCCAGATGCGTTGACATTCCCTTTTTTTTCATTCTAGTTATTTTATTGGTCTAACTGTTGGCAGAGGAGGGATTGAAGAAGATTAGAGATAGAACGCAATATCTGTGACTAGTCCTTCTCCCCTCCCTACTCTTTCTTCGAACAGTTAAGTGAATATAAAACCAAAAAGGGGGTTCATGGCCAGGGGTAAAGATACCCGAGTTAAAGTTATTTTGGAATGCACCGGGTGTGTTCGAACGGGTGTTAGTGTTAATAAGAAATCAAGAGGCATTTCCAGATATATTACTCAAAAAAATCGACACAATACACCCGGTCGATTGGAATTGAGAAAATTCTGTCCCTATTGTTACAAACATAGGATTCATGGGGAGATAAAGAAATAGATAGAATCGATCACCTGCGTGTCACTCCTTCAAGGAACCCGAAAAAAGAGATATTAACATTAACTATATCTTAGATAGTTAATAACACATAATTAATATAACATATATTAAAACATATATTAAAAAATTAATATATTAATAGCATAGAATATATAGAATCTCTAAAAAAAAAAAAAAAAAAAAATTCTATTTCTTAATTCTAAATCATTTTAGATTTGATCAAACGAAATAGGATTTTTTGGATAAGGAATAAACAAAACATGCATAAATTCAAGCGACTTTTTCATAAATCCAAGCGTTCTTTGCGTAGGCGTTTGCCCCCGATCAAATCGGGGGATCGAATTGCTTATAGAAACATGAGTTTAATTAGTCGATTTATTAGTGAACAAGGAAAAATATTATCTAAACGGGTAAATCGATTGACCTTAAAACAACAACGATTAATTACTATTGCTATCAAACAAGCTCGTATTTTATCTTTGTTACCTTTTCTTAATAATGAAAAACAATTTGAAAAGGGCGAGTCGACTGCTAGAACTGCTGGTCTTAGAACCCGAAATCAAATCAATAGGCTTACTCTTAAATAGAATCAAACTCCCAATCCGAATTCAAATAAGGATTTATTTTTTGTTTAAAATACAGGTTGTAAGAAAAAAACGAATTGAATTGGGTAAGAACAAGGAATCAATCTTTTTTTATTGAACGTGTTTGCTCATTTTAACGACTGTATCCTATCCTATTCTATAATAAAAATTTCTACTCTACCTTCCCGGAGTTCATTATTCAGGGAACTCCATTTAAAGCATCTCGAGCGATTCCTTCCAATTGCCTTATTTTATTATTTCATTGGAAATCATATAAAGACTTTTTTTATTTAATATAGCCATTTGCGCAAGTATTTTACGATTAAGAAGCAACTGCCTCTTGTACAGACTGTGCATTAATATACTATAACTATAGGATACCCGACTCTCGCGAATTACTGCATTTATTCGCGTGATCCACAAACGACGAAAATCTCTCTTTTGCCTATCTCTATCCCGATGAGCCGAAACCAAAGCTCGTATTTTCTGTTGAGTAATAGTTCGAGTAAGTCTTGAACGAGCCCCCCGAAAGCTTGAGGCAAATAAACGCATTTTTGTTCTACGGTTCCGAGCTATATATCCTCGTCTAATTCTGGTCATTGAATAAATGAAACGTTGAGGAATAACTGATCGATTTGCTTTCTTTCAGTTACTCTTTATTTTCTTTACTAGCCTATTAATTAACAAAACGGGTTCTCCCAATGTATAAGGTAAAAACTCCAATGGCTTTTGCTACAATAACCTTCCCAACCACGATTTTTTTCGAGGCATTTTCTCAATGCCTCGAAAAAAAAAAGCACAGTAAATATAAATGGATAACGAAATGGTGGGTTCCATCGTTTATATGGTTACTTCTTAAATTAAACGGTAAGGCCCTCTCTAAACACCGGAGCCGCTTTCTTCGTTCTTGATTTAATCAATATATTAACTTGTACAGTTCACACTCTTTGACTCTACCCATGGGATTATCCAGTAATAGACCTTTCACAAGTAGATCCACCCAATACAGTAACGGTATTTAATTATGAAGATTTGTTGGGTAGCTGACCGTCTGAGTCCGTTCTTGCAAGAGTCTGGGTATAATTTTTCTGCTTTTTAAATAAAATTTTTAAATAAAATAAAAAAGAATTTCCCTGGATAATCAGTTGCTACCAATGGGTAATTCTTTTCATCTTAAATTGAAAAATTAAGGGGTGCACGCGTTTGTCCCAATGGAAACCAAAAATTTAGTCCACAATATACACAATAACAAGATATGGTAGATCTTTTTTTAGATCGTGAATGTAAGAACTCCATTCTATCCTATTCGTTGGTACTGTACCGATCACTGATACTGTCATTTTTTTTCTTTTGTCCCAGCCCAGGATCTGAACGAGTCGCACATACACCCGAATACATGTTCCTCTGCGCTGAGGACATCCCCTAAGAGCGGGGGATTTCGTGACATTTTTTATTGGCTGCCTTGTATTCCTAATAAGTTGTTTAAGAGTTGGCATGGAAATCGTATCTGAATCGTATATCGAAAGGGGATGGTTTAGATTGATCCTAACCGGATGATTATGATTTCTTTTAATATAATATATTTATATATTTTTATAAATCTAAATTTTACTAAATTTAATATACTAAATAGAAACTATTAAACTGTTAAATATTAAAATTTCAAAATTTTATTTTATTTTAAATGTTATTTATGTGAAATCTTTGCTATTTTTCAACCGCTACACGATCAACAATTCCATGAGCTTGGGCTTCTGTTGCTGACATAAAAGCATCCCTTTCCATGTCTTCGGATACCATCCATAAGGGTTTGCCCGTTCTTTGTACATAAACCCTTGTGATGGTTTCGCGCAGCTTCAGCAGTTCTTCCGCTTCCAGGACAAATTCTCCTACTTGGGCCATAAAAAAAGCACTAAAAGGCTGATGAATCATTACCCTGATGATAGAACATAATAAATAGTTATTCGATCTTTCATGATTAAAGAATAAGAAAAAACGATAGAATTGACCAACCGTACATGCATGGTTTGCACATTGCATACGGCTCTTTAATAGAATTTACTTTTACCTTCCATCAAAATCAAAGAAAAAAATCAGAAAATATAGAGTCTATCAGACGCAGATTGGTAAATGATCTAATAACCGCCCTTCCTTTTTTTTTAGGAGTTTAAAAAATACTATGACGGTTCCGTTGCTTTATATCTTTATTATTTTTTTTTTATTTCATTTGTGATTCAGCAATCCCAAAGTTTATTTTTTTCGTATTCTTTTCTTTCCGAACATAGCCAAAACAGCCTTTCTTTGGGTTTGGGTGTGAAAAAAAAAGGTTTGTGACACTGAAACAGGCCTCCGATAGATAAGAAAAAATCGGCAATACCTTTTTTCATACTACTCTTTCGATACATAATTTAATGATTTTTTAATTGTTTTTTGAAAAAACAATACAATTTTGTTTCTATCGAATTCTAAGTGCCATGCTATTATTACTGAAAAACATTTTATATGGTGAGGGCATAGTCTTTTTTCTCTAAAAAAAAAAAAAAAAACTCATTGGCGCCAAGCGTGAGGGAATGCTAAACGTTTGGTAATTTTTCCTCCGACCAGGATAAAAGATCCCATTGAAGCGGCTAATCCCAGGCATATTGTCTGTACATCTGGTCGCACAAATTGCATAGTATCATAAAGAGCTATTCCAGGTATTACCCATCCGCCTGGAGAGTTGATAAACAAATAAAGATCTTTGGTATCACTCTCCATAGTTAGATATAATATAAGAGCAATAAGTTGATTAGCTAGATGGGTATTAATTATTTGGCCTAAAAAAAGCAATCTTTCTCGATAAAGTCGGTTGATTAGGATAAAATTCGATCCTTTAGGAACCGTACATGCATACTTTGATGCATACGGTTCCACAAAAATTGCGAAAACAAATAAGAATCAATGTGTAGATCCTAGCTCTCCTTCTTTTTTCCTAAGAGGCTCCTTCTAATTTTTCTATTCTAACGAATAAATCGAATAAATTTTTCTTCCATTTTTCAAGAAAAATGAGTTTTGGCCTGTTTACCTAAAAAAAGGGGCATTTACTAAACTTTTGAACTAACTTCTTTTTGATGTATTGTTTCATCGAGATTCAATCTAAATCACAATGTCATTCTCTTGTTCCTGAATGGTCCTCTTCAATTCTTTTAGGTTTATGCTCTACTCCGAGTAAAGATCCACCCGGTTTTTATTTGCACATATAGAGCAAAAGCCCCTACTACCACGTCTTTTTGCGAAGACTTCTTTTTTTTTTCAATTCATTTCATGTCTTCCGTCAAATATTCGACGTATTGATCATATTAGTCACGTAATTTTGATTAACAGTTGTAAATGACTTTAATTTAATAAAATTTAATAAATAAAAAAGTCAAATATGATATGATACAAGTAGTAATCATAGATAATATATTACAAATTGGGTTTTTTCTAAACGGAGCCTGGATACCGCATTTTTTTATTAGTCCAAACAAACAAGCCAACCATAAATTTGATTCTAATCGATAATATTAATCTGGATACCTCCCAACAAAAAAATCTTATTTTATTTCATTGCACTTCACGCTCAAAATTTTTGATGATTCGATCAATCCTTTTTGGGCGAAGCTGAAGGATATCTCAATCGGGGGAGAAAACGGGGAAATCCCATATGACCCACTATATCTGACAAGTCGCACTATATGTCAACCCAGGATGAAGCGTTTTCCCCAGGATTTCGAAAGGGTATTCTTGGAACACCAATAGGCATAAAATGAAAGAAACAATTAAGTACTATATCTCAATCTCACTTTAATGTGGAATCGTAATAATGGTTTTTTTTTTTTTTTTATTGTCTTTTCTCCTATATTTTAGCCATAGATTAGATAAATTTATAAATAAATTTATAAATAAACTCAAGGAAGACAGAATGAATAAAATAACAGAAATTGAGGCACTTTGAAAGATAAAGGAATACGACCATATAAAATGATATCAACCCCCCATTGCGTATTGGTACTTATCGGGTATAAAATAGATTTGCTTCTCTTTGTTCCTACGAACAGAATTAGAATTGTTCCTTTATTATTACTAAAAGACTGGAACAAAGATTAATCCTTTCTCTCAGATAATGCACTGAAAGGGAGAGGTCCATAGTATAGTTTTCCAATGCAATAAAGTCACATAGTGTCTATTTTTTGTTGATAAAGGGGTATTTTTTCCATGGGTTTGCCTTGGTATCGTGTTCATACCGTCGTATTGAATGATCCCGGTCGTTTGCTGGCTGTCCATATAATGCATACGGCTCTGGTTGCTGGTTGGGCTGGTTCGATGGCTCTATATGAATTAGCAGTTTTTGATCCCTCTGACCCTGTTCTCGACCCAATGTGGAGACAAGGTATGTTCGTTATACCCTTTATGACTCGTTTAGGAATAACCGATTCATGGGGCGGTTGGACTATCACAGGCGGGACTATAACGAATCCGGGTATTTGGAGTTACGAAGGTGTGGCCGGGGCACATATTGTGTTTTCTGGATTGTGCTTCTTGGCAGCTATCTGGCATTGGGTGTATTGGGATCTAGAAATATTTACTGATGAACGTACAGGAAAACCTTCTTTGGATTTGCCCAAGATCTTCGGAATTCATTTATTTCTCTCAGGAGTGGCTTGCTTTGGGTTTGGCGCATTCCATGTAACAGGATTGTACGGTCCTGGAATCTGGGTGTCCGATCCTTATGGACTAACCGGAAAGGTCCAATCTGTAAATCCAGCGTGGGGTGTGGAAGGTTTTGATCCTTTTGCTCCGGGAGGAATAGCCTCTCATCATATTGCAGCAGGGACATTGGGCATATTAGCAGGACTATTTCATCTTAGTGTCCGTCCGCCACAACGTCTATACAAAGGATTGCGTATGGGAAATATTGAAACCGTCCTTTCCAGTAGTATTGCTGCTGTCTTTTTTGCGGCTTTTGTTGTTGCTGGAACTATGTGGTATGGTTCAGCAACTACTCCGATTGAATTATTTGGTCCCACTCGTTATCAATGGGATCAGGGATATTTCCAGCAAGAAATATATCGAAGAGTTGTTGCTGGGCTAGCCGAGAATCAAAGTTTATCCGAAGCTTGGTCTAAAATTCCTGAAAAATTAGCTTTTTATGATTACATTGGGAATAATCCGGCAAAAGGGGGGTTGTTCAGAGCGGGTTCGATGGATAACGGGGATGGAATCGCTGTTGGGTGGTTAGGGCATCCTGTCTTTAGAGATAAAGAAGGCCGTGAACTTTTTGTGCGTCGTATGCCTACTTTTTTTGAAACATTTCCAGTTGTTTTGGTAGACGGTGACGGAATTGTTAGAGCCGATGTTCCTTTTCGAAGGGCGGAATCGAAGTATAGTGTCGAGCAAGTAGGTGTAACTGTTGAGTTCTATGGCGGCGAACTCAATGGCGTCAGTTATAGTGATCCCGCTACTGTTAAAAAATATGCTAGACGTGCTCAATTGGGTGAAATCTTTGAATTAGATCGTGCTACTTTGAAATCCGATGGTGTTTTTCGTAGTAGTCCAAGGGGTTGGTTTACTTTTGGACATGCTTCATTTGCTCTGCTCTTCTTCTTTGGGCACATTTGGCATGGCGCTAGAACCCTGTTCAGAGATGTTTTTGCTGGTATTGATCCAGATTTGGACGCTCAAGTAGAATTTGGAGCATTCCAAAAACTAGGGGATCCAACTACAAAAAGACAAGTAGTTTGATACAACATTGCTCCCTTATCTATTTTTTGACATGGGTTACCGGAGAAATTTTGATCTGAATCGCCGACTTGTCTTTGAGTCTTGCTCCTTCTTTAATCCATTAATCCAGGAGATGGCTCCAAATAATGTAAACAGGTACGGAAGCTATAATTGTAAACCACAATCAAATCTATGGAAGCATTGGTTTATACATTCCTCTTAGTCTCGACTCTAGGGATCATTTTTTTCGCTATCTTTTTTCGAGAACCACCTAAAGTTCCAACTAAAAAGATGAAATGATTTTTCATTATCTCGCTTGAAGTAATGAGCCTCCCAATATTGGGAGACTCATTACTTCAACTAGTCCCCGTGTTCCTCGAATGGATCTCTTAGTTGTTGAGAAGGTTGCCCAAAAGCAGTATATAAGGCATACCCAGTAAAACTTACAAGTAAACCAGATATAAAGATGGCAACTAGGGTTGCTATTTCCATTATTATATAATTTATAATTTCAAGACCACAACGGATCTATGAGATAAGATTACTTATTTACAATGAAATTGTATACAAAGTCAACAGATCTCAATGAATACAAAATAGGATTTATGGTTACACAAAGCGTTGAGGGTAGTTCTAGATCTCGTCCAAAACGAACTGGTGTAGGGGGGTTATTGAAACCATTGAATTCGGAATATGGTAAAGTAGCTCCTGGATGGGGAACTACTCCATTGATGGGAGTCACAATGGCCTTATTTGCAATATTTCTATCTATTATTTTAGAGATTTATAATTCTTCCGTTTTACTAGACGGAATTTCAATGAATTAGATTTCTCAGAATCACTAAGTCCTAGCTTTGCTTTGCTTTTCACTCTAAAGCAAAGCGTTTAGGCTTGTATTTTGGGTCCGTTTTGGCAGTTCGACCGCGGAATTTCTTTGTTTCTCTATTTCCGGAATATGAGTGTGTGACTTGTTAGAATTGATCCTATTGATAGTACAGAGAACAAGTCTGTCGTCTTGGTAGAGATGCTTTCCCTCGTCAGATATTCATTCTAGTATCTGGAGCACGAAATAGATGAAATAGATTACGAAGTATTAGAACTATGATTCATACTTAATATTCAGACCTCGTGGCCGGACTCCAAAAAATCTTTCAAACTCCTGTTCATGCTTATTTTGATCACAGGGCAAGTGTTTTTTTTTTTTTATTATGTCTATTCCTATTCATTGAATAAGTGATGATACAATGGTTCTTACTCAGAGAATTGTTGGACTTAGCTTGAAAGTTTTATCGAATCATCGTGGTTCTAGTATGAATCTGGGGTTTCAATCGGTTCATGGGGTCTTAACAAGAAAATTCCTATCAAGCACTAAAAAAGAAAGTAAACCCATATTACAAACAAAAATAATAAATCAACGAAAGTCAATAGGTAAATAGAAGATTCAAGAGGCCTGTAACGATCAACATCAAGACGAATGCGCCAACTTGATATTTTGGCATTATAACCACAAAAAAGAGTTTCAAGAATATTTTAATAGTTTTCGGATTTTTTTGATTTTCGTTCTTTTGTATCTTCTGAGAAGATTGAATCATAGGATTAAGATGTTTCTTTACTATTACACATATTTGTTTCCACCAGTATTTTTGTCTTTCTGTTTGAGCTGTACGAGATGAAAGCCTCATTTACGGTTCGTGGAGGGGGAGTCCCCTTGGGTTACCTATCTCAATAAAGTCTATGATTGGTTCGAAGAACGTCTTGAGATTCAGGCGATTGCAGATGATATAACTAGTAAATACGTTCCTCCTCATGTCAACATATTTTATTGTTTAGGAGGAATAACGCTTACTTGTTTTTTAGTACAAGTGGCTACGGGGTTTGCTATGACTTTTTACTATCGGCCAACCGTTACTGAGGCTTTTGCTTCTGTTCAATACATAATGACTGAAGCCAACTTTGGTTGGTTAATCCGATCAGTTCATCGATGGTCGGCAAGTATGATGGTCCTAATGATGATTCTGCACGTATTCCGTGTGTATCTCACCGGTGGCTTTAAAAAACCCCGTGAATTGACTTGGATTACAGGTGTGGTTCTTGCTGTCTTGACCGCCTCTTTTGGCGTAACCGGTTATTCCTTACCTTGGGACCAAATTGGCTATTGGGCAGTAAAAATAGTAACGGGTGTACCGGAAGCTATTCCTGTAATAGGATCCCCTTTGGTAGAGTTATTGCGCGGAAGTGCTAGTGTGGGCCAATCCACTTTGACTCGTTTTTATAGTTTACACACTTTTGTATTACCTCTTCTTACTGCCGTATTTATGTTAATGCATTTCTTAATGATCCGTAAGCAAGGTATTTCCGGTCCTTTATAACTTTATAAATAAAATAAAGGATATAAATCATAGATAGTTGTAATCAATCATTGATCATTTGGAGGAGAAGAGTATTTCATTGCTATAAATATGGATTAT